TTGATAAATAAGCCTTTATCAACAAGATAAAAGATGAAATTCTTATTTTCGTGAAATTAGGCAAATAAAAAAAAATATCTTCTTCTCGTCATATATAATTAAAATCTATAAAATATAGAATTTTTTATCTTTCTATATCTTACGATAATCCTATTTTGACTAAGAATCCCTGCTGGATGGGATTCTAACAAACCCTTCAATATAAATAGGATCTAATTCGTTTTTAAGAAACTTTTTGCTTAGTAAATGAAATTCGAAGACAAGAGCAAAAAATGAAGAAAATTATATCTCATCCATATCCTTTCAAATCTTTCATGTAGAAAGACAAAAAACTACATTATATACTCACTTAGATAGGCTATACTTAATAGCTATTAAGTAATAATAATTCCAATTTAGAATTATCAAATTATAATAAGATATCTTTATATATAATAAGATATCTTTATATTATAAATATAAAATCTAAATAATAAATAATAATAACAGGTACAAATAGTAAATCGAGGTACCCATTCTATGACAACTCTTAACTTTCCCTCTGTTTTGGTCCCTTTAGTAGGCCTAGTATTTCCGGCAATCGCAATGGCTTCTTTATTTCTTCATGTTCAAAAAAACAAGATTGTTTAGAGCCGATGGCACACATCTATTTTTTTTTTTTCAAAACTGACGTTTGTATCATAACACAGATATCCATTTAGCAAAATATGATATAAGTGGCTTCCGCCGAAAAACTCTTATGTCTCCAGAAAATGCTATGTTCTAGCGATTTTCAAATAGACTCGAATCGGCGGATGGCTTAACTGTAAAGTTGGTCTATCTATATGTATGTGGCTATCTTTAGTGAGATCATACGAAGGGTATGTTATTAGTTTAGATCTAACCAATTTAATGAATTACTCCTAAAGGTTCACATCAAACTAGTGCTAGTTGATGCGAGTTACTTCGGAAACAAACGGACTAAAGTCAAATTCATTTGGGGTATTCTCTCAATTCCAAAAAAAAGCAACGGGATCAAGTATGAGTTGTCGATCAGAACATATATGGATAGAACCTATAACGGGGGCTCGAAAAACAAGTAATTTCTGCTGGGCTATTATCCTTTTTTTAGGTTCATTAGGATTCTTGTTGGTTGGAACCTCGAGTTATCTTGGTAGAAATTTGATATCTTTATTTCCGTCTCAGCAAATAGTTTTTTTTCCACAAGGAATTGTGATGTCTTTCTATGGGATCGCGGGTCTTTTTATTAGCTCCTATTTGTGGTGCACAATTTCATGGAATGTAGGTAGTGGTTATGATCGATTTGATAGAAAAGACGGAATAGTGTGTATCTTTCGTTGGGGATTTCCTGGAAAAAATCGTCGGGTCTTCCTCCGATTTCTTATAAAAGATATTCAGTCCGTCAGAATAGAAGTTAAAGAGGGTATTTATGCTCGCCGTGTCCTTTATATGGATATCAGAGGCCAGGGAGCCATTCCATTGACTCGTACTGATGAGAATTTTACTCCACGGGAAATGGAACAAAAAGCTGCTGAATTGGCCTATTTCTTGCGTGTACCAATTGAAATATTTTAAGAAATGAGCCCAGAAATGAATGCTTTCTCAGCAGGAGGGCAAAAATGCAAGAATCCTCTCTTTCTAGAACATAACGTAATTGAGGTTTCTTTAGAACATTCATGCGAGTCAAAGCAGACATATATGGAACAAGTATAAAAAAACTCTTTTGGAGATCTTTTCTATGTATTGAAATATACACAACTCAATTCAATAAAAAAATAAGAAACAAATCGAAATATTTCATAATCAACCATTTTGAAATAAGGAAATTCCCCCCTTTTTACTTGTTGGAATTGATACTTTAGATTTAGATAGATCATATCTTGTAATTTTTTCAACGCTTCTTTTTATACTTTTTGTGCTCCTTAATGACCAAAAAATTGGTAATGATAACTAGCCAATTTCTGTCGTTTTTTGCCACTCATTTTTCACAATATTCTTCAGAAATTTCCCTCAATTATTCTATCCCTGACTACTCATAGTCAGTTAAATTTTTTCGAAATATTAGAGGTTTTGATATAATGATAGAAAAGGAGTTCTTTCGTCTCAAAATCTGATCTTTCATCTCAAAATCGGAATAATATTCATATTCGTTATTTAAAGCATATTCATTATTTAAAGTGGTTTTTCCGGGCATTCGTCGAAAAGAGATATGTGCTTCGAGTTTGACTATAGGGAAACAATATTTTTTGATTATTTATTCATTCGATTTTTTCGTCTATTTCTGTATTTTTTTTTCTAGATTCAAGGCCTAACCACGAAATCGCAAATAAAAAAGAGTAAATAGATTCATAGGTTCGATAACTTGTACTAGAACTGATGCGTGAGAGAAATATTAGATTACATAGAGTCGACGAATGAGATGGGTTCATTAACAATTCACAGATGAAAAAATGGCAAAAAAGAAAGCATTCACTCCTCTTTTATATCTTGCATCTATAGTATTTTTACCCTGGTGGATTTCTCTCTCATTTCAAAAAAGTCTGGAATCGTGGGTTACTAATTGGTGGAATACTAGGCAATCCGAAACTTTTTTGAATGATATTGAAGAAAAGAGTATTCTAGAAAAATTCATAGAATTAGAGGAACTCCTATTCTTAGAGGAAATGATCAAGGAATACTCGGAGACACATCTAAAAAACCTTCGTATAGGAATTCACAAAGAAACAATCCAATTAATCAAGATACACAACGAGGATCGTATTCATACGATTTTGCACTTCTCGACAAATATAATCTGTTTCATTATTCTAAGTGGTTATTCTATTTTGGGTAATAAAGAACTTGTTATTCTTAACTCTTGGACTCAGGAATTCCTATATAACTTAAGTGACACAATAAAAGCTTTTTCTCTTCTTTTATTAACTGATTTATGTATTGGATTTCATTCGCCCCATGGTTGGGAACTGATGATTGGCTTTGTCTACAAGGATTTTGGATTTGTTCATAATGATCAAATTATATCTGGCCTTGTTTCCACTTTTCCAGTCATTCTAGATACAATTTTAAAATATTGGATTTTCCGTTATTTAAATCGCGTATCTCCATCACTTGTAGTGATTTATCATTCAATGAATGACTGAAAAACGATCTACCTAATCCAATTATAATGTTTCTTACTTTGCAGTTGTACATAAGCAAAGTATTGAACACTTTAGATTTCTACCCATCCCGGAGATTCATCCTATATTCCTATATATTAATCGAGTCAAATTATTCCAGTAAATAATAAATAACAGAATCGTGGATAGGAAACTCCATTAGTGACCTACCCCAATTTATTGTAGAAATTTTCGGGATCAATGATTGGACCATGCAAACTAGAAATACTTTTTCTTGGATAAAGGAACAGATTACTCGATCTATTTCCGTATCACTCATGATATATATCATAACTCGTACATCCATTTCAAATGCATATCCCATTTTTGCACAGCAGGGTTATGAAAATCCACGAGAAGCGACTGGACGTATTGTATGCGCCAATTGCCATTTAGCTAATAAACCAGTGGATATTGAGGTTCCGCAAGCGGTACTTCCCGATACTGTATTTGAAGCAGTTGTTCGCATTCCTTATGATATGCAACTGAAACAAGTTCTTGCTAATGGTAAAAAAGGGGCTTTGAATGTGGGGGCTGTTCTTATTTTACCAGAGGGTTTTGAATTAGCCCCTCCCGATCGTATTTCCCCCGAGATAAAAGAAAAGATGGGCAATCTGTCTTTTCAGAGCTATCGCCCTAATCAAAAAAATATTCTTGTCATAGGCCCTGTTCCTGGTCAGAAATATAGTGAAATCACCTTTCCTATTCTTTCCCCCGACCCCGCTACTAAGAAAGACATTCACTTCTTAAAATATCCTATATACGTAGGTGGAAACAGGGGAAGGGGTCAGATTTATCCTGACGGGAGCAAGAGTAACAATACAGTTTATAATGCTACAGCATCGGGTATAGTAAGCAAAATCCTACGAAAAGAAAAGGGGGGATACGAAATAACCATAGCGGATGCATCGGATGGACGTCAAGTGGTTGATATTATCCCTCCGGGGCCAGAACTTCTTGTTTCAGAAGGCGAATCTATCAAATTGGATCAACCGTTGACAAGTAATCCTAATGTGGGCGGATTTGGTCAGGGAGATGCAGAAATAGTACTTCAAGATCCATTACGTGTACAAGGCCTTTTGTTCTTCTTCGCATCTGTTATTTTGGCACAAATATTTTTGGTTCTTAAAAAGAAACAGTTCGAGAAGGTTCAATTGTCCGAAATGAATTTCTAAACTCGTGGATTTATCGACATCAAGTTTGTAAAAAGAACCAAATTCTTTTTAGTAATTATGATTATCTATGATAAAAAATGAAATTCTAAAAAGCCTTTTGTTTGTTTATACTCTTTTTCTACGAGATGCCGGGAATTCTTTGTACCACACTCCTAGCCATAGTATGTAGATTGTGAATAAGACTATTTGACTTGGCCCCTTCTTTCTTTTTTCTTTTTTAATCAAAATTGGGGTGATGTTATTATGTTGCTATTGTGAGATTGAAATGTCATAAAATGCATTTGATTCTAATACAATTCACTTCGGCTAGATCCTATCCAAAAGTAAACGCGAAATATAACGGATAAATATAAATGAAGGGAACAAATATTTCTGGGAGGGGTTATTCGTCTTCCTAGTCTTCGACACAAGAAAAGGATTTTTCACACCCTTTTCTTGTGTCGAAATAATAATGATTCTTTATACTGTTCGTCAAACATTCCTAGTGTTAGTTTCAATTTTTTACAGACGTATCAGAACGTTTTTTTAGAGTTGTTACGTATTTTATTTATTATTATATATTATATTATCTTATAATATTATAATAATTACATATACTATAAATATAAAAAGTGGTGGACAAACAAAAGAGGAGGGGAAAATTTGTTGAGTAAATAGAACTTCTTCA